TATACGCTTTTTCTTCTCTTATGAAATTCTATCTCTAGTTACGTAAGCAAGCGTTACGCCCCTTACTCTACCCCTCTCGTTGTCAAATTCGTTAACAGCCTAACCATACAGCCGTGACCTGTGGGTATCGGTATGTGAAGAATGAACAGAGTTTGGCAAACTCCTTTGCTGGTATGCACGTGTCTTCCAATGCTCCTTCTGCTTCACCTACTATCTCTTCATCCATTGATGCCGTTGAGCCTTACTGGTTGGCTGACTCGGGTGCTACGAGTCATATGACTTCCAATCCTGCACTGCTTCAACAGTCAACTCCTTTTTTCTGGTAATGATGGTGTTTTCGTTGGTGACGGTAAATCTCTACGCATTACTCGTGTTGGTAACTCTGCTATATGTTTTGGCTCTAAATTACTGCAATTGAATGAGATTTTATTTGTTTCGGAATTGAAGGAGAATCTTGTGTCTATTGCCAAATTGACTAGAGAGAATAACTCTGGTTTTTACTGTTTTCCTTGGGGATTTTTTGTTAAGGACCTTCGCACGGGGAAAAGACTCTTGGACGGACCGGTTAGAGGGAACCTATACGCTATCCCTTCCAGGGATGTGGAACGGTTGACTAGTGGGAAGCGTGGAAGTGCTGCTTTCGGGACCTTTTTTATTTGAATGCCTTGTCTAAGGTGAGAGTGTAGTTTAAGGCTTTCTCCTTGCTCTCGAGCAAAAGAAAGAGTTACTGATTTGGCCTGCTATTGAAAAGTGTTATAAAACCTGGTATTTTTTCGCATTGCCCTTTCTTGGGCAAGTGAATCATAGCACAGAAAGGTTAATCACAGTATGTCTTCTTTAGCTCCTTCCTCAGGTGAAAGCGGTCTTGATGCCGAGATTGGAACTAGCAGTTTTTCTTAAATCAATTCCATTTCCACTCCCCTTTATCATTCGACTGGCTAGAGTAGCGTAGCAATTACCATGTCTTACTCTTTTGGTTTTGCGGGATAACGGTTCTTTTGCGAAAGAATAGCTTGCTTGCTGTAAATGGACAGAATACCTTGTGCACGAATAGGTGTTGCTAGAATCAGCTCTTAGAATGGCTTGTGCAAGAATCCGATTCCTGACCTAATTCCTTTCGCTTTGGACAAGACTGAAGGTGTAGGAAGAAATGCCACATCGTCAACCGCCTTACTTTATTTAGAATAGCGGTAGAGAAGTGCCCCACGGGAAGGATAACGAAACCAGAACACACTCAAGAAAATCAACAATACCATCTAGAACTAAGACATACACCTGATAGGAACAAAACACGAACTAAAACAATGCTAAATCTTTTTCCAAGTTGATCGTAGTCGCTCCCGTAACTTAGTAGATTGGAGGCTCGCGTGGACCAGCTGCGCGAGGCCCTTTCGGCCGGCCTTCTCAATGGCTTGGGTTGGGGCGCTGCTTTCTACATCTGACATCTGCAACTGGAAAGAATGAATCGATATGGAACTGAAAGATCACTAACGCCATGTTCAGATCAAGTCATCGATCACATCCTGTGTTCTCTTAAGCAATTTATTGATCAGGAACGCAATCTAGATGAAACTGATAGACTAGACGGAACAGCCGACTGAAGACATTGAATGATTATGATTTGTCACATAGAACAGCTATCATCCATCATTGTTCATTCCGTCTCCTCACTACCGGGACACTGTCTATATCTCTAGATTGCAGTGTGAAAAGTGAAATGGTAGCTCAAGAATCAGTCCTCCTTGCCTTGTATGTTTGAAGCATATCATATAGCTATCCGGCCAGTTTAATCATAGTTCGTGAAAGGGGTCAGGTCGAAGGTGAGACAAAAGACATGTCATTCGACCTACCTTCAATCAAGGCAAGTCGGCCTTTTCTTTTAGGAGGATTCATGTCGAGACATACTATCTAAGTGCCTCTCCAGTGACGACCGTTTGAAAAGGGAAGTCATCATATGAGCTTTTTTTATGGAAGCAGCGGGTATAGGTCTTGTTTCCAGTTCAGAAAGAATAGAACATTCGATCATGCCAGATTTCGACCCGGAGATCATGTATGAGCTGAGGTCAGCAATCACATAAGTAATCTAAAAAGACTTCACTGAAGAAAGCTAGGGGCCGGGCTTACTTTCCGAGTAAGTATCGGATAGAAGATAAATCGACTTTACTCGCCCTTCACTCTCACTGTCCTGATAGGCGAAAGCCACCTCATTGACAGATTACGGAGCTACCCAGCTTCTCTTAATGCCAAGTAGTAGAAAAACCGCTTTCCCGAGCTCGCTTTATCGAGTTAACGAGGTAACAGAGCGGAACCTTGGACAAAGACATACCCGGCATACTCTGATTCCTCATCTCCGTTCCGAGCCTAGCCTGGCACATTTTCAGTTGAAGAAAATTCTAATTGGATTAGTCAGTCCCACGGGAAGGGGGAACAGCATAGCTAGGAGTTGTTCCATTCTCCTCGTATAATCACAGACATTCACTGACTTTGGGAAAGGCACCCGAGACATAGTAATATTCATAATATAGAAGTGTCTAGCCTAGCCCCCTGGATTAGTGATAAAATTCTCTTGATAGATTTCCCACCAACGCACAATCAAAGGCAAGAGATGTTGGATTTAAAGCCCAAGAGGCGACGGAGCTACAGCAACTAGAGCGGGAAAAGCCTTTCTGATGAGTTCTTCCCCGGGGATTCTGTCGATCCTGTATTCAACAAGCTGTCAAGCAACGAAAGGAAGTGACGTTCTCACCCCCACCTTTTGCCTAAAGTTCTTACTTGTATGGGGTAGACTGCGAGACAAGTCTCTTTGGTTAGACCATCAGTAGCGCCCGGTTTTCCACTTGATGTAAAGCCCCAACCGTGGGGATAGTGAATTGGGTAACAACATTCGAGATTAGCTAAAGGTTAACTTAACTAGGATAGATGGGCCTTGAGCCTTTTGCCTGCGGATCTCTTTCTTCAAAACATATCCTTCGGCGCCAGTCTTTCCTGCCTTACCTTAAGCCCGCTTTAACGTGGTGAATCGGTATGAAGTTTCTGTGATCACTTTACGGCATTCTTTAAGCTTTCTTGGTCACCGGACAGAGTGAGAACTGCTCAGCTTGCTTTCTGGAGAGAGGTTTAAATCCTGGCTAACTAAGAGATAGAGATAAAGAGATAGAGTCGCCCTTTTTCTTTCTGACCTTTGTAGATTCGCCCCGAAAACAAGCGGATACGGAATGGCTTAAGTCGAACTAGTCCGGCTTCGAATTGCATGTGTTAAGCATATAGGTAAACTAGTATGAGTCTTTCTATACGCAATAAATTGGTTTGTATTCAGTGTACCCGACCCGGCTTTCTCAAGCGTAAGTCTCACTCGCTCGCTTGCTGGAAAGACTGATGGAGAGACGGACTAGATTGATAGAGCACAGGGCCTTCCATCTGCCCATCGAACCAGGTTAGCAATCCGGTTCAAAGCCAGTAGCACGATAGGACTTCCTCGTTCTCAGTCCATTCCATCCTTTCAGTCAAGCCAGATGCGAATGAAATAGCTGCTCCCATTCCGACAAGATCAGGAATTCTTTTTTTTCTTTTATCTAGCCTGGAGCCAAGCTTGTGTAGCCGGTCTTTTGCAAGCCTATACTAGAGATGAATTACTACATTCAATCCTTTCAATCTGTCCTAGCTGGAATAGACTAAGGGTCGATGTTTACCTATCTGTCAGTGGCTGTTACAGTAAGCTATCAAAGCTAGAGAAAAGCCTTCTTAAGCGGCTAGACGGATTGGTGTAATTTATCTTAATTTATAGCGGGTAGATCTGAGCTGGTTTCCTAATTGGCATTGGCGGATCTTTTAGTTGGTTGGGCTAAGTGGAACTGACCTTTCCTTGTTTGGGCTTTCTACATATAGTAAACTCTGTTGTTGAGCACCGCCACCAATGTGAGAATTAATGAATCAGCTTTCTTCACCTGCTTAAGCCCGGCCACTAAACCACCGATTCGTAGACTAAACTTATTGCCCGATCGGATAATCACCTGTTTTAAAGACAAACACGTAAAAAGATGAGAGAGCTTAAAGCAATAACAGCCAATCTCCGTACTCAATGCGGAAGACTCACTTCGGGTTTACCGAACAAGCAGAAGCGTAAGCTGATGCGGGGAATCGGGGAATGGGAAAGCAGTTGGTTTGGTGAAGGAAGAAGTGTCGCAGGGAACACAGACAGCTAGCCGAGACAGATAACCATTATTGGGGCATAAGCAGCAGACTTGACTTTCACTTGAAAGATTCTGATATTGCTATAAGGGGAGCGGAAGAATGAATGAGTAGCCTGGGCCAAGGAGCTATGGTGCCAAAGGAAATCTCTACCATGGGGTTGGACCTCACATTTGAACTTTGCGATTGTACAGGGGTACTGCCCGCTTGACGGAGTAAAAAGGCCGCCCTTTCAGCATTTGCTACAATAAAAGATTCGGTTAGTGGGGAATTATATATATAAGAAAAGCGGTGGATGAGCCTCGTGTATCAGGGCAAGCAGTGGCGCATAAGCTTTGGTCTGTGAAGTTTGTGCGTGTGGTTTGGGAGAGGCCGAGTCTTCCCACTAGTGTGGATTCCCGCATAGGGCTTAGGAGTTCCAGAACAACCTTAAAAGAAGAAATAGGACCAAAGCGAATTCCACTTCTTCAACAGTGGAAACAAGGAAAAGAGCAGCTTCCTCTATCACAGCTTCTGAAACAAAAGCAAGAACTGCTGAGTCGACTTCCCCGACGGTCTAAACCGGGTATTCACTTCTAGGATCTCTGCCTCCATTTGACTTTTGCCACTTATTCTGTTCTGTCTGTGGGTGTGGCTATCTTCCCTATTGATTGAATTCCTACGAAGACTTTCATTCCTTCCCTTTGAAAAGGACTGGTACTAGCTATAGATAAGAGCATTGGCTAGGGAAATCGCCCCGATGCGCGGAATAGAGAATACGCTTGCTTGGCTTACTTGAATCTGCGTTGGGGATTCCCTACCTGTCTAGTTAGCTTGAAAGCGTAAGGAAAGCCCTTAATAGGCTAAAGTAAGGCATTGGGGATCATAGACCAATAAGGAGAGGTAGGCCAGTTCTTCTATCCGCTCCATCTATCTATCTCTCCGGTTGTTGGGATTAATTGCAAGGCATACCCTGTAATGATGCGGCAGGATCGTGAAGAGTTCGTGCAGCAATCTCAGGGAAGTATGCCTGGGCCCAGAATTGCACGAGCCAGAGAGGACCAAATACAGAAGCGCCAAACTTGGCATCCTGTATTTGGCCAAAGGGTAGGCCAGTCCTAGCAAAAAGGGGGCAAGAGCCACTGGGCCGTCTGCCGCGTAAATAGTTTCAGCAAATGGGGATGAGACTTTTTTGTATCTGAACAGATTGATTGCAAACGAGGCATTTGCAAATCCAATAGAGGTAAAAGAACATCTCTTCCTGTATACTGACCCCTTCTTCGAGTCCTCTATCTTTCTTCAATAATTTACTGTATGCTTTTTGATTTGGCCACTCGTAAGTATGCTTCATTGGAGAAGGGTAAGGTTGATACCTCGATTCCGATAGGCGGTAGGTAGCAAGAAATCTCGTTTCATAATACCCGCTCTGGTATACGTTCTTACTTTTAAGAAGAGCCTAGCAAGCTCAGCTCGGGCTGCGTAAACTTAGCTAACTGGTTCTTCATTAGCCTAACCTAATTCGGTGTCAAATTCGCTAAGCCGCCGGGATACCGCTGCCTCAAAGGCTAAACCACGGCACTATGCTTAACACATCGAATTGGGCCTAAGGGGCTCTAAGCTTCTGGGCGATGTTGTGCGCTTTCACATAATGCCCCGTCGGGGGATGAGTTCCATCCCAGGAGTCAGTCTGTCGGCGTATTCCTCTGGATCAGTTGTCTTCTTCTCTTCCGCTAACCCAGCTCTCGCATGGGCTGAAACCAAATAAAGAGGCTTTCTTTCGAACAAGATTGCGGAACGTAGGCAGAGACAACAAGCGTGATAACGAAGAAAACTGTCCCCACTTTGATATGAAAGACTATCTGACCGGAAAGAGGGTACCCCATAAGTAATAGAGCCTACTTTTTTCCTAATTCCTAATCTCCCAACTGGATTGAGAACTAGCCGGAAGCTAGCTATTGATTGAATCGCACCTTTACATTTACAAATGAACCGTATTCCCTATGTATTCTCATTCTCTTTTCAACAAGGAGGATTTAGGATATTTAGTTGTTAGTGGGATTCAGAATATTGTTATTGTAGCAGTAGTTGTCATGCCCTTGAGATAGGGATTGAGGGCTAAGCCCCGACCACGACTGAATGAAAACAGAAGGTCACACAGGCGTAGATGGGGACCAAAGGAATGAGTCTCTTCTGTGCTTTCGGACTGAACCAAGATGGCAGCTAGCTCTTCCCCCCTAGCCAAGCGAGAAGTTCCGCTTTCCGTATTTCCTAAAAGAAAAGCACATGTTATCCCACTCGTTACTATAGCGAGAAAGGTTCACAAAGTGGTTGAGGAGGGTTTCTAGGTCTTCTGCAAGCTGATGTTGTTGAAGGTAAAGAATCTTCCTGGCCTAATCCGATTGCCCGTTCGAGGTGATACCCGAACCCGAAAAAGCCCTCCCAACTCCTAGGTATAATAGCTATTAGCTATTTTCTCAGCTCTTTCGTACCTAACTAGGTTTTTTGTTTCGCTATAGAATTCCCCGGTAACTATGCTTTGGGGCTCAAACTAAATTCCTCACTCAAAGGAAGTCCTAGTTTTCTCAATCAACAGAGCTGCCCGCATATAGAAATCCACTTTTCTAGCTAAGAAGGTATGTAGCCAAGTCCCTTTCTCAATGGGAATCAGTCCCCGTGTTCTTATCAGCCGCTAAGGGGCTTTTCTTTCTCTCTTTTTATCTGGTATATTAGGTGGAAGAGTAAAAGACTCAGTTCCTTTGATTCTTCTTTTAGCTTTTCCAAAAGGAGATGATCAAATTCATTCTTTTTGCCTCAGTCTTTAGACTCATCCTTATCCTTCAGTCGTCGATAGCGACAGCACGATAGAGACTGGTCAGTCCACTACCCTATGCCGCTTTCTTGCTTGTCGGCCGTTGGCGACCACTCCTATGATCTTGCCCTTATCAAGCATCCCGGAACGACAATTCACATCCGAGGAACTTATAGTGCTAGATGGGACTTTTTCTCTTTCTTGCCTGGGATTGGCGCTGTGCCCGGGATCACGAATACCTCATCCCGGAGAGCCTTTTTTCTAGCTCGCCTGTGCTCTTGGCTCGATCTTCTACCATGATTTTCTCTTTCTTCGTTTCAGCGGCCTTTGAGGATCTCTTTTCGCTATGGTATGCTCCGGATGGGCGAGTGACTATTGCTCTTGAACTTCGTTGGTCAATTGAGTGGTTTGAAGCTCCCCTTGGAAGGGGGAAACTGGCGAGGGGGCATGGCCATTGAGTCTTTTCTTTTCACCAAACGAGCGAGAGCCACTAACGCTAATATTTAAAAGGCTCTCCGTCTTCTAGTCGAACAGCGCTGCCTCATGGGTAAGGCGGAGGGGTTAGGATTTTTTGAGTTTACCTACCAGGGCCACTCATTGAAGGAGGGAAGCTTACTGACCTTTCGCACAAGAGAGGATAGAACAAGCGATCCGACCATGATCAGCCTTGTTACCGGGGTATCTATAGAATGCGGTGTTGAGGACTCACCCGCCAAAAGACGCTGCTCCTCTCTCTACTCTCCCCGGTACTCCTTACTTTCCTTCCTATAACCCTATAAGTAGAGGAAGGTCTATAAGGCCAAATGAGGGGCAACCTACCTCGAGACAATGCCGACGAACCTGAGAGAGGGATCCTGAATATGAGGAAGCGACTGGAAGAGAAGATCCTTATGTTCTATTTCTTTATATAAGGAGCTGAGGTTCACAAAGGAGATTTGGTTGAGCTATTCTCCTGCGGAAAGGCTTATTTTATTGGCTCGACCGAACCGCTCACAAATCAAAACTTTCTGGGCATATTGAACAAGAAGATAGATAGAGCCTTCTCTTAGATGAAAGCCGGTCTCCTTAATTAAATAAACCCGCGGATACAAGTTGCTAGTTCGAGCTTTCTCCCCCGCTTCCAACCACCATTAGAGGAATTCTCTTTCCTTGACCGATACGTAGGCAGGGATTGTAATCTCAAATCTCTTTCTCATCTAGTAACGGCTCCGCATAGCTCTTTCTTTATAGACGTCGTAACTCCTGTCCTATTGCTTCCCTGGCTTGGTTTTGGTGGTCATATCTCTGGCCCCTATTGTAGTACGTCCGATCTAACTTATTTGACTTGCATCTTCGAGTCGAAAGTCAAGTCTGATCGGTCGAGCAGCTTTCGTGGGAACTAGTACTAGTACACAAATCTCGTATGGCTCAGAACGAAGGAAACTCTATCAAAGAATTGCGAGATGCTGAGGGAAAGGATTTCTCTTTTCCGCACTTGATTCAAATCGAATGCTAAAACTGGGCAAGGAGAGGAAAGAGCATATCAGAGGGTGAGGCAGCGAAGACTTATTTCCATCTTAGCACTAGTTCATGATTGACCTTAGCCCTCATCCCTTTCGCCTATCCGAAGAGGTTCAATCCACTCAACCAAGAGAATTAGGCAAGCCTTCACTACGGGCTCTGCCCCAGTGGGAGGGAATCCTTGACGCTTCTTTTCGTCTTTCGGTATAACCTTGTCCGAAATGCTCTTTTTCCTGGCTTTGAGTTCACTCCCTTTCTTCGTTCTGCTACTCGACTTATACCATGAGCCTATCCTTTGAGCGGAGGCAAGCAAAGGGGTCACCCTCTGATTCTTGGTAGGTGACTTAACTTAGGGTCAGGCCTTTCTCTCTTCCTATCTTGCCTATCTTTTCTTTGTAGTGGCCATGTCGCATAGTCGAGTCGTCCCGGTTCTGCATGCATGTCTTCGAACGAATCCCACCGCTCGAATGGAATTGGATCGGCTTGGATTGGATGACTGGTTCATGAAAGTCTTTCATTCAAGTAAGAGCTGGAAGTACGAACTGTCTCGATCTGCTTGTTGATTGGTAGCTTGATTGCCCCATAAGGAAGGGAATTGGCGTTAGCGTAACGGTAGATCGGTTTGACCCTTTCTCGGAGAAGTCTTCTTCGACTAGCAATGTTGAGAGGTATTTTCTTTCAAGAAGAAGCCCAGTTCGCGGAAAGGAAGTGAAAGTCACTCGATCGATAGAGAGAGGAAGCGAAGATCTATAGGTAGACCACAATAGCACCTTACCTTGGTACGGAGAAAGGGATTGCTCTAGAATTGGTTTCATCATTCCGTAAGAATTTAGTAGATAGAGACGTCCTTCTATTGGTCTTAGCCCTTTCTTTCTTTTTAGCAAATATAGAGAACAGAGCTCCAATCAATCCCAATCCAAACCAGAAAAGAGGTAAAGCTCACTCCTAAGGGTGGTGCGCTCCTTATAGACGACCTGTTTTCACTTGACTTGACTTTGATTCTTAGATGATATTCCCGGTCCAATTAGAATGAAAAATCTCCTGGTTGAGAAGGAGCCCATCCAGAGAGTACCATTGAATTCATTCATGGATTGCTCATCCAGGAGGAAGCGCTTCTTCATCAGCTCTCCGTCTCGATCCTCATCTAAGCCTATGGAATGGCTTTCTTGAAGAAGAGTCTCTTTCGCTCCTCAACTTATGTTGTTATGGGCTCTACACCCCGGAGGCAAAGAAGAAGTGCTTATTGGACGTCTTGCTACTTTCTTTCATTAATTCCTTTCTCGACGAACAAGCGAAGAAATCAATACCCAAGAAGCTCCGGCAGAAAGGGAAGGCCTGCCAGGCCGTATACCCATAAGTGCTGGATTGGATTCTTCAAATACCAAAGAGAGCAGATCTATTTCTTTATATAAGGAGACCACCAGAGAGAAGTTTTTCTCCGCCGCTTCCCTGTGCTCGTTTTTTCACTTTTAGGCAGCGCCTTCCAGGTTGGCTTCCACTCCTCCCCAGGTCGTATGAAACCAGCTTCTAAGCCTACTTTCTGGTATGCCCCTTAGCGCCCGTGTTCCAAGTGGTCGTGGTCCAAACAAATTAGATAAATGACCACAACAAGTGGCTGGAGTCCCGTGTGACTTGGGAGCGGGGAATGGTACAAGAGTCTCAACAGGTCTCATATCGGAGAATGAATGCTACGATATGGCAATTTCTCGTATAGAATAATAGATCCGCACATCTATTGATTGACCATACCGATCAACTGACCTAAGGGTTGTAGTTCTTCTATCGTTCAAAGGCAAGGGGAGAGAAGGATCGAAAGGAAAGCTTGACTGGCTCGGCCTGAGCTAAAGGCGGGTTGGTGGGCTTGGTTCATCTTCTTGGCGGAGCTAAGGAGCTGTAGGAAGTTTGAGACTTGACAAGAGAATCCATTGAGCTTTGAGACCATCGACCATACGTTTTAGCTTCCGCTCCACGACGATAGCCTTTGAATAAATCTAACCGAGCCAATAATGCAGCTGGTATGGGAGGAACTTGAACTAAGCCCAATTTCCCGATTCCCTTTCCTCAGCCCGGCTAGGTCTCCTCACAGCACAGCTATGGTTTATTATTCTTTTGTCGAATCCGAGTTCTTCATGCCATTAAGACCATCTTCAGATGTAAAAGTGAACGTTGTGGAGCCTAAAGCCCGCGAAGCCCTAAAGGTAAGTAAGTTCAAGTCGGAAAGATAGCGTCCACGGAGATGGTGGATCAGTTGGGGCTTAAGCCCTTTTAAGTTTAGTAAGGGGTGATAACCTTCTAAGTTGGAGCTGGGGAAGGCAGGACGCCCGGTCTGACGTCGTCCCTATGGACGTCTTACATATCCTACTCGGATTTTTACCATGGTCTTCCGAGTAGGGAGAAGACTGGTTGACTTTTAACGGAAAAGGCTCCATCATAAAAGGAAGGTTGGCTAAGTAGAAAAGGTGTTGGCATACCATTTATGGACGTGGTGAAAGAGTCCATAGAATGGTATGCCTTGATAGCAAAGTCAACTAACAGAGCCGATGCGGTGGAATGCCATAGCTTTAAGTGAGAGGAGCGGAGTCTCCCACACAACTAAGATACCAATTGCGTAAGATCAAGTTCTTTACGTTCTGTCTTTCTTGACAAAAGGCAAGGACAGACGAGACAAGGAAGCTCAAAGCATCGATAAAAAAGATGTCTTTCAATTGCTATCACATGGCTTGAGGAGGATCGAATTCAATTTGTTGTGCATATAGCCCATGAATCAATAGAAGAAGTGGATGAACCAGAATCGGAGAGATACATATTAAAGAAAGCACTTATAGTCAACCAATCGGAAAGAGAAGAGGGGAGACTTGCTACCATAGCTGAAATGTTTGAAGGTTTTAAGGATCTGCAGGCTCCTTTCTTTCCTACCCTATCTTCGTGACGCGGTCGTCCCTTAGTCTGTTCAAGTAAGCTACTTCACAAAGGCTTAGATGCATAGAATCTGCTTTCTTCAGTGTCACCTCCCCTTTTTGACGCACTTCTTTACCTATAGCGGTGGAAGTTCGCTCATCAAAGAGCGCTATTCAGCCTTGTCAGGTGAAAAAAAGAGAATAGGAAACCGAAGCGAAGTCCAATTTTCTTAGAACGTCAGCTCTATTGTCACAAGACAGGTGACTGGGCAGGGCAGATGGGGAAGAAAGAGAGCAGGGGTTCAGTGCCATGGGACTCTGACGCGATCTCTCCTTTAGCGGTAGGCAATCCGGTTATTGAGCTAGTAATCCGTCCCTATTGTGAGAGCCAATAGTTTCCCTTCGCCTTCGCCAGTATAAGTAGCAGAATAAGAAGTTTTATAAGTCCCAGTAGGGGCATGCCCACCAGTCAACTCAATAGGGGGCGGCAAGGAGCTTATAGGGTGAGGGCTTGACCTCTCTTTTTTCTAAGCGCTTTCTCTCACATTAGAGTGCCAACGAGTGGGAGAAAACTGAATGAATTGATTGGACCCTGCCTGACAGCTAGTCTTAAGGTGAGCAGCCCATCAAATTAGAGTCTCCGGATAAGAAGTATGGTAGGACTTCTCTCGTTGTGTAAGATGTTATGTGCGGTAGTCTTTTCTTTACTGCTATGCCCTTTTGCTTACATAGCTAGTTGCTTGCTGGAGTAGCTTTTGGAGGGAGAGTCCTAGGATAACTCCTTTTAGCCCTTTCTAGTTCATCTTTTTCTCCTCTACTCTTACTAGTCTCTAATTATAGACTTTGACTATTCAATATCCTTTCCTAATTCAAGTGAGGATATCTACAGTTCAGCAAGTAGTCTTTCGACCTTTGATTCCATTCGCTCTCCAGGGCTCTTCTTTCCTATTGCCTTCGATGTCGGTGCAGTTACAATTGCTTCCTTTGATCGAGTTGTAGTTCTAAGGGTTGGAGTTCTGTTTTCTATCGGGCTATCCTATTTATCTTCGATTGCAGGCTAGGAGAGCTTCCTTCGATGCATTTCCAGTTGCTTATCTCTTCGAGCTTGTTGGAGAGCTAAGCTTCTTGTCACACCAGGTTAGAAGCCAGTTAGACAGTTCTTTTATTCCAACAGTAAGCGATCGAAAGCTGGTATTCACAGGCAAAGCAGACTGACTTACCACAGACAGTAGGGCAGATAATTTCTTTTAGAAGAAGAATCTTCTTTTTTTAAGGAAGAAAGCATCAAATACGAAGAAGAGCAAACCCTTCTCACTTGAGAGATGGGAAAGCTTCATCTTACTTAAGAGTGTGGCCCAGCCAAGAACGCACCCGTAGGCCTTCTTCTCCTAATTACGAGAAAGACAGGCTTAGTTCGACTAGCAGCTTTAACGTAGCGAATTTGTCCATCTGCTTCAAAAGTAAAAGAAAGTAATTGCGTTGGTAGCCTAGAAGTAGGAGTTCCCACAGTCATGAACGTCTTTCATTTCGGTTCTCGGTCTCAAAGAAAAAGGCTATTCCCAATCAGAGATTGCTATAAATATCATAATCGAATAAAGATCGTATCCTAGATGAATGCTCTCCCCGGCGGGCGAGACAGATATTGAATGAACATAGGAATAGCTGCAACCTTTTCTTAAACCTTCTATTCAGGGAGTATTCACCCGAGGGGAAAGAGGCTGCCAGTCTTTTCTGTTGATGCGAAAGAATCGGTCTTTTCCGATGCAGATGAAGAATTGAATTGTCCAAATAGGCTGTTGGGAGAAGAAGGGCTTTGCCTTTGCTAGTGCCATCGTATAATAAGATCCAGAATCTTACTCTATCAATGAGTTTATCATCTCTCGATGATATGAATTTTCAAACTAATCTTCCTAAATAGGAACTGAGAGCAGAGGAAGGAGACAGCGTTAATGGACTTAGGGGCGTAGCGAGCAGCAAATCCTTTAACAGCAGGAAATCACACTCACTGGAGAATTCATACCCCAGCTAAGGCAAGCGGGGAAGCAAGGAAGTAACTGATTTGATTTCACTAGTCTCAGTCTCAGGGACAAATGCACAGAAGGACTAGATATTTTATAAGAGAAGACAGTATGAATCTCTCCTATTGAATAAGCCAATGACGATCGAAGGGGAATATTTGCTGTTGGGATCTTATTCGCTGTTCACGTATCAGCTCTTGTCCCTTTTCCTTTGTCCTGTGACATCGAATCGGATGCTAGAGGAAGCATGGAATCGGACAAGGAACTGAAAGCAGGGGAAGGTTCTGAAAGAAATATCCCACGAGCACGAAAAGTATTGAATCAACTGCTGGTGTCAGGTTTGATGGAATTGAATGAATAGATGCAGGATGGAAAGCAGTAGCAATAGGAACACTAAGTAGAAATTGAATAAGAAAAGACAGATCCAATATCATAAATAAGATCGGGGAGACCCTTGACCTGGTCGGGCGGTAGCGCCCTTCTTTCTTCACTATCTGGCTATCGAGAAGATAAAATGTAGCTTAGCATAAAGCTAATCAACTTCAATGCAGGGGAGTAAGTCAATAGGAAAAAAAGTCACCTATGACACCGGGTAAGATCATGTCACTGAAGACCAAGCCACGAGCTAGCTCAGTTAGAAAATTATTAGGACTACTCTCACGACTATGGACAGGCCCCTTCCTCATTAACAGAAACTTGACTCTTCCCCGACGAAAGAGAAGCATAGGAAATCCATTAACTAGAAAAGGTATCACAATAGGAAAAGCAGCGAGATAGAATAGGAGTAGTGGTAGGACTAGTTGGCTTAGCTCTTCTTTCCTTCAATTATACCAGCGTTACAGAATGAATGGTCAATCCCTTTCCCTGCTCCGCACCAGACTCTATCTTTTCTGTGCTTTCACCCCCTTCCTCTCCCGCTTATTCATTAGGGCGACTTACTTCATACCTTTGACAAGCCTTACTCAGTCCGAAGCTTTTCGCACCTCCTCTCCTTCTTTTCTTTCTTGATAGCACAGGAAAGAGACTGTTCTTGGTCCTTTGTCCTCTTTCGATAATACCATATCCTGAGACTTCAGATCCTCCTAGGATACTGTCGTAAGCCGCAGCCACAGGATTAATATATGTGGAAATGGCAAGTACACACTGTGCACCACGATCTTGACGTTGCGGATGACGTCCGGCACCTTAATCCTCACATAGTTAATCCTCATCGGCGCCGAGGTAAAACCTCCACCGGCACCGGTGGTTGTGATAAGCAGCGGTTGGCCTCGTTCCAATGTCGGCAGAGCAGTCCCCACCGGAAGCTTCTCCAGATCCGCGATCGACAAGAAATGGTTCGGCACAATGTGGAACCTGACGTTGCTGATATAAGAGTGAGAACCAGAGAAGATCGAAAGGTCGTCAACGGCGAAGACCCTCATATTGTTAAGAGTCACAAGCTCGGCGTACTTCACCTTCATAGCGAGGGCTGGGATGCTGAAGCCATTGTTACGGAGCCGGAGCATGGCATCTCTGAGCATCAGGCGCATGATAGCAGGCTGCACCGAGCCGGAAGTCTGGATATGTTGACCAGAACGATGATCTGGATGGAACGGGAACGAGAGCGAGG